TATGCCATTCAAAAATGTATAGATCAAATGTCACATTCAGTAAAGATTTATGATACATGTATTGGGTGTACTCAATGTGTTCGAGCCTGCCCCACAGATGTGTTAGAAATGATATCTTGGGACGGATGTAAAGCTAAACAAATTGCTTCTGCTCCAAGAACAGAGGATTGTGTCGGTTGTAAGAGATGTGAATCCGCCTGTCCAACGGATTTTTTGAGTGTTCGGGTTTATTTATGGCATGAAACAACTCGCAGCCTGGGTCTAGCTTATTGATACGTTATCGAAAATTATACTTGAATCCAGTTGATTTCTTTTTACCGAGAAAACACGTGCGCAAAAAAGGTTTTTTAGCACGGGTTTTCTGGCCCAAGTGTATCTTGTCTTTACCACGAATTATTTTCCTTGGTTAACAATAATTGTATTTTTACCAATATCTGCGGGCTCCTTAATTCTCTTTCTTCCCCATAGAGGAAATAGGGTAATTAGGTGGTATACTATTTGTATATCTATTTTAGAACTCCTTCTAACAACGTATGCATTCTGTTATCATTTCCAATTGGACGATCCATTAATGCAACTAGTGGAAGACTATAAATGGATCAATTTTTTTGATTTCCATTGCAAATTAGGAATAGATGGACTTTCTATCGGACCCGTTTTACTAACGGGATTTATCACTACTTTAGCTACTTTATCGGCCTGGCCAGTTACTCGAGATTCTAGATTATTCTATTTTTTAATGTTAGCAATGTATAGCGCTCAAATAGGATCGTTTTCTTCTCGGGACCTTTTACTTTTTTTCATCATGTGGGAGTTAGAATTAATTCCGGTTTATCTACTTCTATCCATGTGGGGAGGAAAGAAACGTATGTACTCGGCAACAAAATTTATTTTGTACACGGCGGGAGGTTCTGTTTTCCTATTAATGGGAGCTCTGGGTCTTGGTTTATATGGTTCTAATGGGCCAACATTAGATTTTGAAACATCAATTAATCAACCGTATCCCGTGACCTTGGAAATAATATTTTATATTGGATTTTTTATTACTTTTGCTGTCAAATCACCGATTCTACCTCTCCATACATGGTTACCAGATACCCACGGAGAAGCCCATTACAGTACTTGTATGCTTTTAGCCGGAATCTTATTAAAAATGGGAGCATATGGATTGATTCGAATTAATATGGAATTATTACCTCACGCTCATTCTATATTTTCTCCTTGGTTGATGATAATAGGCACAATACAAATAATCTATGCAGCTTCAACATCTTCCGGCCAACGTAATTTAAAAAAAAGAATAGCCTATTCCTCTGTATCTCATATGGGTTTCATACTTATAGGAATTGGTTCTATAACGGATGCAGGACTCAATGGATCCATTTTACAAATAATCTCTCACGGATTTATTGGGGCAGCACTTTTTTTCTTGGCAGGAACAACTTATGATAGAATCCGTCTTGTTTATCTCGACGAAATGGGCGGAGTAGCGATCCCAATGCCAAAAATATTTACGATGTTCAGTATCTTTTCCATGGCGTCCCTTGCATTACCAGGTATGAGTGGTTTTGTTGCAGAATTGATAGTAGTGTGGGGAATAATTACCAGTCAAAAATATCTTTTAATGCCAAAAATACTAATGACTTTTTTAATCGCAATTGGAATGATATTAACCCCTATTTATTCATTATCTATGTCACGCCAGATGTTCTATGGATACAAGTTATTTAATGCTCCCAATTCTTATCTTTTTGATTTTGGACCCCGCGAGTTATTTATTTCAATCTCTATCTTTCTACCTGTAATAGGCATTGGGATGTACCCGGATTTTGTTCTTTCGCTATCAGTTGATAAAGTTGAGGTTATTTTATCTAATTTTTTTATAGATAGTTTTCCTAAATAAAAAATTCGATAATTTTATAAAGTTATATACTGAAGAAAGAATGCTTTTTCTATTCTTTTAAAGTAAGCAAAAAAATAAAGTTTAATTAGATATGCACGGTCTTTGCGAGAACCGAGTGAATCCAGTAGTGGAGTAATTCGCGCGGTTCTCGCCAGTTCATACAAAGTTTTTTCTATACACTGTACTCTACTTAGTTTGTATTCGTAAGAAGATTTCTTGAATTTAACTAGACATTAACGTAAATGAACCATAACTATGTAGCCCTATTCCTAATAGATTGACTCCGAAATAGCATATCCAAATTATAAGAAAGCCTAGAGCCGCCACAATTGCGGAATTTGCACCTTGGATATTCTTATTTGTTCGAACATGTAAATAAATAGCGAATACGATCCAAGTAATAAAGGCCCAAGTTTCTTTTGGATCCCAACTCCAATATGATCCCCAGGCTTCATTAGCCCATACTGCTCCCGAAAGAATACCTATGGTTAAAAAGAGAAACCCTAGACTAATCACACGATAACTCCAATAATCCAACTGTTGAATCAATTGGGTCTTGTAATAATTCTTAGCAGAAAAAAACGAAGTATTTCTTAAAATATTACTTCTTTTATTTCTGTATTGTATTTCGTCAAAGGAAAATAACTCAATTAATCTTAATAACTGATTACTTTTCTTTCTAAATGTAATGACTAGAAATGCAGCTGATAATAATGATCCACACAGAAGAGCCGCATAGCTCAATAGCATCATACTTACGTGCATTATTAACCACTCCGATTGGAGTGCAGGTACTAATATTACAGGTTTCTGTATTTCAGTTAAAAGACCCGAAGTAGCAAAGCCTTGGGTAAAAATAGTACTTGGGGCGGTTATTGCGCTTATATTTTTATTTTTTTTGAAATACGCGACTATATTAATAACGGAGAAACTCCATGAAAGAAAGATTAATGATTCATATAAATCACTTAGTGGAAAATGGCCCGAATAAATCCAACGAATGACTAATAATCCTGTTAGACAAAAAAAAGTAGTTATCGTGCCCTTTTCTGATAAATCATATGGTTTTATGATTTCAGTGACCAATAGGTTTATCAACCGAATTGTAATTACAATTGAAAAAATCGAAAAGGAAATATGAGAAAATATATGCTCTAAGGTTGAAAATATCATAAAAATCTAAAAAAAAAAAAGAGTAATCCCTTAATTTAATTAAGAAATTGAAATGGGGAATTTAATTCATTATTCATTATAAGATCCATTGTATCTCTTTTAGAAGACGACATGCCGCCACTCGGACTCGAACCGAGATGCTCTAGCACTGCTTCCTAAGAGCAGCGTGTCTACCGATTTCACCATAGCGGCTTGTCAAACCTATAATAGCCTATTCATATTCAATCGTCGAGATTAAAAGAGTAAATTCAATGAAAAAATTTTGAAAAAAAAAAGATTAAAATTGGTAAATATCAATTAGTTCAAAGGTGGATTTAAAGGTTCATATTTTCGTTTAGTTTCGTTTTATTTATCTTTTTATTTATCTTATAATTTAGTGTTATTTATGCTCTTCGAGCAGCGAACTCTTGTAACTAGATAGTTATACTCTTTCTTTAGGGATAGAATTCAAAACAAAATGTTTTCTTTTTTTTTTTTTTATTTCTCATTTACCTGATTTCATAAATTTTAACCAACAAAATGCATTTTATCAATGAATATAAAAGAGACCCATTTTTGGATTATTCCAAATTAACACATTGTTCGTACATAAAATCCCAACAGCTGACGTCTTTTATTGATTGGTCTGAACACAAAAGATATATGGGAACTAGATAGTAATTCAGAGAAAGAAGAAGTCATAAAGTTATAGAAGTTTTAAAAATTGAATCAATAAGTTTATATCGTTAATTTGAACTAAAAATATTATCTATTATAGATATTCTATAGATATATAGATATAAAAAATAAAAATTTTATTATTGGCATTTTAATTATGACAAATAGGTCGATGGGGAAGATAAGACTCCCCACCAACAAAATCAAAAAATATACTTAAAAAAAGGTAAAACCTTGTATTATTTCTTTATTATTGTATTGTCTTTTTTTTTTAGAATTATAAAAATTGACAAATTCTTAAAAAATGTACTAATTTTCCTTTATATTTTTTATATTTTTTATATATTTGTCGGGCAACAAAATTTTTGACTTCCTGCTAAAAAAAGAGTACCCTACTGTCAAAGCTATTAACGTCGACCAATATGCCTTCCCTTTCCAAATATTTTTACGAATACGCTTTTTTGATCTAGAAGTACGTTTTTTTGGAACTGCCATTTCAAAATTAAGAGGTTACTCATTGTTATAGTTGGATGTGAAAGACATTTATTGTTCAAAACGAATCGTTAATTACTATTTATTTATCTGTCGATTTGGCGACATTTCATTTATATGTAATAAAATCTATCGAAGTATTTAAAAAGACAACTTTTGCCTAATAAAAAACTTGACTCTTTCTTCGATTAACTAGCCAAACTTGAGGAAAGAATACGCCTAAATAAAATTTGAAATTCGACTGAGATTAGTAATTAATCTGTTCTGTTAAAGGATACATCTTTTTATCCCTTCTCAATAAATAAAAATTTTAGTTTATTTTATCGGATATTCTAATGTTTTCTAATAAATAAAATATTTTTTATTCAAATTAAAAACAATGAATCTCATAATGAATTAGTTTAATAAGTTGGAATAAACTAACTAAAATGAAAATAACGAGTTATTAAGCCGATGACATTAGTTAATCCCATGATTCATATCAGAATCAAGTACTTTTTTAGTGTAATTCCTGATGCTTTCTATACGAAAACCATTATTATAATAATGTAGATTGTCATTTTCGGTATCTTCCTAAATATATGGGTATATTTTATTAAAAAATAAGTATTCGCTTTTTATGTAACTTGGTCATATCATTTACCCAAGCGTAACTTCTTGATTTGAATATTTGAACTATTTTGAAAAGACTCAGAATAAGTAAGAATATCAAATGCTAAATTTTTATTTAAGTTAGTGCATATTTTGATTTTTTTTATTGACCCCTTTTGAAAGGGGTAGGATCCGGTGAAGCGGAAGCAATTAATTTAATTAAGAATAAAAAAACTTTTATTTTTATGGAACAGACATATCAATATGCATGGATAATACCTTTCCTTCCACTTCCAGTTCCTATATTAATCGGGGTGGGACTTCTTCTTTTTCCGGCGGCAACAAAAAGTCTTCGTCGTATGTGGGCTTTTCAGAGCGTTTTATTATTAAGTATAGTCATGATTTTTTCGATCAATCTGTCTATTCAGCAAATAAATAGCAGTTCTATCTATCAATACGTCTGGTCTTGGATTATCAATAATGATTTTTCTTTAGAATTCGGATACTTAATTGATCCGCTTACTTCTATTATGTCAATATTAATCACTACTGTTGGAATTATGGTTCTGATTTATAGTGATAATTATATGTTTCATGATCGCGGATATTTGAGATTTTTTGCTTATATGAGTTTTTTCAGTACTTCCATGTTGGGATTAGTTACTAGTTCAAATTTGATACAAATTTATATTTTTTGGGAATTAGTTGGAATGTGTTCGTATCTATTAATAGGATTTTGGTTCACACGCCCTATTGCAGCAAATGCTTGTCAAAAAGCGTTTGTCACTAATCGTGTTGGGGATTTTGGTTTATTATTGGGAATTTTGGGTTTTTTTTGGATAACGGGTAGTTTTGAATTTCGAAATTTATTCCAAATTTTTAATAACTTGATTTATAATAATGAGGTAAATTTTTTATTTGTTACTTTATGTGCTATTTTTTTATTTTCCGGTGCAGCTGCTAAATCCGCACAATTCCCCCTTCATGTTTGGTTACCAGATGCCATGGAAGGGCCAACTCCTATTTCGGCTCTTATACATGCCGCTACTATGGTAGCAGCGGGAATTTTCCTTGTAGCTCGACTTCTACCCCTTTTCATAGGCATACCTCACATAATGAATTTAATCTCTTTGATAGGGATAATAACAGTATTTTTAGGAGCTACTTTAGCTCTTGCTCAAAAAGACATTAAGAAGGGTTTAGCCTATTCCACAATGTCTCAATTGGGTTATATGATGTTAGCTCTAGGTATGGGGTCTTATCGAAGTGCTTTATTTCATTTGATTACTCATGCTTATTCGAAAGCATTGTTGTTTTTAGGATCTGGTTCTGTTATTCATTCAATGCAAACTATTGTTGGATATTCTCCAAATAAAAGTCAAAATATGGTTTTTATGGGAGGTTTAAAAAAACATCTACCAATTACCAAAACCGCTTTTTTATTAGGTACACTTTCTCTTTGTGGTATTCCGCCTCTTGCTTGTTTTTGGTCCAAAGATGAAATTCTTAATGATAGTTGGTTATATTCACCGATTTTTGCAATAATAGCTTGGTCTACGGCGGGATTAACCGCGTTTTATATGGTTCGGATCTATTTACTTACTTTTGAAGGGCATTTAAACGCTCATTTTCAAAATTACCTCGGCAAAAAAAATACTTCCCTCTATTCAATTTCTATATGGGGTAAACAAGGTTTCAAAGTCAATAAAAAAATTTTTTGTTTGTTACCTTTATTAACAAGGAAGAATAATGAAAGTGCTTCTTTTTTTTCAAAGAAGATATATCGAATTGATGAGAATGCAAGAAACATAAACCAACCCTTTATTACTATTTCTCATTTTGTCAATAAGAAGACTTTTTCGTATCCTTATGAATCGGATAATACTATATTATTTACTATCCTTATATTGGTTATATTTACTTTGTTTGTGGGATTCTTAGGAATTCCTTTTAAGGGAGTTGATTTGGATATATTATCCAAATGGTTAACCCCCTCTATAAACCTTTTACATAAAAATTATAATAATTTAACAGATTGGTATGAATTTGCGAAAGATGCAGTGTTTTCAGTCAGTATAGCCTATCTCGGAATAGTTCTAGCATTTTTTTTATATAAGCCTCCTTATTCATCTTTGAAAAATTTTGATTTAATTAATTCATTTGTTAAAACAGATCTTAATATAATTTTTTATGATAAGATAATAAATGGAATATATGATTGGTCAGATAATCGTGGTTATATAGACGCTTTTTATGCAACATACTTAACAGGAGGGATGAGAAGAGTGTCTGAATTAACTCATTTTTTTGATAGACAAGTAGTTGATGGAATTACGAATGGAGTTGGTCTTATGACTTTCTTTGTGGGAGAGGGTATCAAATCTCTAGGGGGTGGGCGCATTTCTTCTTATCTTTTCTTGTATTTTTATTACGTATCGATTTTTTTAATAATTTACTATTTATTATCTAGACGCTAACATTTTTATTTAAAGCTCCTATTTTATTAAGAATTATTTCCATACAATACTATTCTTTGTAAATATTCAGGTCAAGAGACTCTCATGATAATTTTTTTATAAAAGCACAATAATAAGAGTAACATGTAACAATTATTTTTTTATCTTTTCTTTGTTTTTTTTTTTTTTTTTTATCAAAAAAATCAGAAAATGTTACAAAATTTATAT